GTTAATGTAGCTTAAATTATATAAAGCAAGGCACTGAAAATGCCTAGATGAGTTTTTACTCCATAAACATATAGGTTTGGTCCTAGCCTTATTATTAGTTATCAGCAAGCCTACACATGCAAGTAACCGCATACCAGTGAGAATGCCCTTTAGATATTCTTAATTATACTCATTATCAACAGGAGCAGGTATCAAGCACGCTAATATAGCAGCTCATGACACCTTGCTAAACCACTCCCCCACGGGTTACAGCAGTGACAAAACTTAAGCAATAAACGAAAGTTTGACTAAGTTATACTGATAAATTAAGGGTTGGTAAATTTCGTGCCAGCCACCGCGGTCATACGATTAACCCAAATTAATAATTTACGGCGTAAAGTGTGTTTAAGACAAACTACAAATAAAGTTAAATTTTATCTAAGCTGTAAAACGCTCCAGCTAAAAATAAGATACCCCACGAAAGTGACTTTAATATTTCTGAAGCCACGACAGCCAAGACCCAAACTGGGATTAGATACCCCACTATGCTTGGCCCTAAACTTAAGTAACTCAACAATAAACAATATTACTCGCCAGAGAACTACAAGCAATAGCTTAAAACTCAAAGGACTTGGCGGTGCTTTATATCCATCTAGAGGAGCCTGTTCTATAATCGATAAACCCCGTTAAACCTCACCCCCTCTTGCTAATACAACCTATATACCGCCATCCTCAGCAAACCCTACCAAGGCCATAAAGTAAGCATAAACATATGACATAAAAACGTTAGGTCAAGGTGTAGTCTATGAGGCGGAAAGAAATGGGCTACATTTTCTTACAACAGAACAATAATTACAGTAATCTTTATGAAACGAAAGACCAAAGGAGGATTTAGCAGTAAGTTAAGAATAGAGTGCTTAACTGAATAAGGCCATGAAGCGCGCACACACCGCCCGTCACCCTCCTCAAATTCAACCCACCTATTCCCTAATAATAGACCTTAACTTATAAGAGGAGACAAGTCGTAACAAGGTAAGCGTACTGGAAAGTGCGCTTGGAGTATTCAAAGTGTAGCTTAATGTAAAGCACCTGGCCTACACCCAGAAGATTTCACAACAACGTGACCACTTTGAAACTAACCTTAGCCTGACTCCACCCCACCTCACAACAAATTTATTCCCTTTAATCAAAACATTTACCATAACAAATAATAGTATAGGAGATAGAAATTATATTCAGCGCTATAGAGAGCAGTACCGCAAGGGAAAAATGAAAGAACTAAACTTAAAGTATAAAAAAGCAAAGCTAAACTCTTGTACCTTTTGTATAATGATTTAACTAGAACAATCTGACAAGAAGAACTTTAGTCAAGGGACCCGAAACCAGACGAGCTACTCATAAACAGCTATTAAGAGCTCACTCATCTATGTGGCAAAATAGTGAGAAGATTTATAAGTAGAGGTGAAAGGCCTATCGAGCCTGGTGATAGCTGGTTATCCAGAAAAGAATTTTAGTTCAACTTTAAATTAACCTAAAGTGACCTATTAAACCCCATGTTAATTTAAATGTTATTCTAAAGAGGGACAGCTCTTTAGACCAGGCTACAACCTTTAGTATAGAGTAAACAATATCAATACCATAGTTGGCCCAAAAGCAGCCACCAATTAAGAAAGCGTTCAAGCTCAACACATAATAACCACTCAATCCAATAAATATAAATAAATCTCCTACTAATCAACTGGATTAATCTATTATTTTATAGAAGCAATACTGTTAATATGAGTAACAAGAATATTAATTCTCCTAGCATAAGCTTATACCAGACCGGATGCCCACTGGTAATTAACAACCAGATAAAGATACACATTCTACAAGCCCTTTATCTTAAATAACTGTTAACCCAACACAGGCATGCATTAAGGAAAGATCTAAAAAAGTAAAAGGAACTTGGCAAAACTTAACCCCGCCTGTTTACCAAAAACATCACCTCCAGTCTATTAAATATTGGAGGCACCGCCTGCCCAGTGACACATGTTCAACGGCCGCGGTATCCTGACCGTGCAAAGGTAGCATAATCACTTGTTCTTTAATTAAGGACTTGAATGAATGGCTACACGAGGGTTCAACTGTCTCTTACTTTTAATCAGTGAAATTGACCTTCCCGTGAAGAGGCGGGAATATATTAATAAGACGAGAAGACCCTATGGAGCTTAAATAATATAATCCAAATAAATACAATTAAATCTAATAAAGATATAAAATAATAACTATCTATGGATTAAAAATTTCGGTTGGGGTGACCTCGGAGCATAACATAACCTCCGAACAATTTTAACTTAGACCTAACCAGTCAAAGTATATAAACAATATATTAATTGACCCAAACTAATTTGATCAATGGAACAAGTTACCCTAGGGATAACAGCGCAATCCTATTATAGAGTCCATATCGACAATAGGGTTTACGACCTCGATGTTGGATCAAGACACCCTAATGGTGCAACCGCTATTAACGGTCCGTTTGTTCAACGGTTAAAGTCTTACGTGATCTGAGTTCAGACCGGAGCAATCCAGGTCGGTTTCTATCTATTTAATTTTTCTCCCAGTACGAAAGGACAAGAGAACAAAGGACCAACTCAAACTTAGTGCCCTAAGCATAATAAATGTAACAAACTCAATCTAATATGCTAATCAATATATTACCCAAGATAAGGGTTGGTTAGGATGGCAGAGCCCGGTAATTGCATAAAACTTAAACCTTTATTATCAGAGGTTCAACTCCTCTTCTTAACATTAATGTTTATAGTCAATTTACTCCTCCTCATTATCCCTATCATTCTAGCCATAGCATTCTTTACCCTAATTGAACGAAAAGTCTTAGGCTATATACAACTCCGAAAAGGACCCAATATCGTAGGCCCACATGGCTTATTACAACCTTTCGCTGACGCAGTAAAATTATTTATTAAAGAACCACTACGACCACTAGCCTCTTCCATTTCACTTTATACCATTGCACCAACCCTAGCGCTATCAATTGCATTAGTTATGTGAATTCCTATACCATTTCCACTACCTCTAATCAATATAAATATAGGACTCTTATTTATATTAGCTACATCAAGTCTAGCAGTATATTCAATTCTATGATCTGGATGAGCATCCAATTCAAAATATGCCCTAATTGGAGCCCTACGAGCAGTAGCACAAACAATTTCATATGAAGTAACCCTTGCTATTATTCTCCTGTCAATTATTCTAATGAGTGGGTCATTCACCCTTTCCAACCTAATCACAACTCAAGAATATCTATGATTAATTATTCCATCATGACCACTAACCATAATATGGTTTATTTCCACCTTAGCAGAGACAAACCGAGCCCCATTCGATTTAACTGAAGGAGAGTCCGAATTAGTATCAGGGTTTAACGTTGAATATGCCGCAGGACCCTTTGCCCTATTTTTTATAGCTGAATACACAAACATTATTATAATAAATGCTTTAACCACAATTATTTTTTTAGGCACACTGTACAACCCGCACATACCAGAAATATATACAGCAAATTTCGCCACCAAGACCCTTTTACTAGCTATACTATTTCTATGAGTACGAGCATCTTACCCACGATTCCGATATGATCAACTAATACATTTATTATGAAAAAATTTCCTCCCCTTAACACTATCAATATGCATATGGTATATTTCCCTACCTATTTCAACATCAAGTATTCCCCCACAAATATAGAAACATGTCTGATAAAAGAATTACTTTGATAGAGTAAATAATAGAGGTTTAAATCCTCTTGTTTCTAGAGTAATAGGCATTGAACCTATTCTTAAGGATTCAAAATCCACCGTGCAACCAATATACACTATACTCTACCTACACAGTAAGGTCAGCTAAATAAGCTATCGGGCCCATACCCCGAAAATGTTGGTTTAAATCCTTCCCGTACTAATCAAACCTCCAATCCTCATAATTATCATAATAACAATTTTTACAGGCACCATACTTACAATAATCAGCTCACACTGACTTCTAATCTGAATTGGATTAGAAATTAATATATTATCAATTATTCCAATTTTAACAAAAAATCCAAAACCACGGTCCACAGAAGCAGCTACCAAATATTTCCTCACACAAGCAACAGCCTCTATACTACTAATATTTACCATTGTATTTAATGCTATACACTCAGGACAATGGACTATCACTAATATAGATTCTAACAATATATTAATTTCCTTCACAATAATTATTGCCCTAACAATAAAATTAGGGATAGCTCCCTTCCACTTCTGAGTCCCCGAAGTCACACAAGGGGTTTCATTGATAACAGGCATACTATTACTAACATGACAAAAACTAGCCCCTATCTCCATTATAATCCAAATATTCCCTTCAATTAATCACAACATCCTTATACTAATTGCTCTATTATCAATCCTAGCCGGCGGCTGAGGAGGACTAAACCAAACTCAACTACGAAAAATCCTAGCATATTCATCAATCGCACATATAGGATGAATAATAACTATTCTTATATTCTGTCCATCCATAACAATATTAAATCTTTTTATCTATCTAATATTAACAATCACTATATTTACAATACTAAACATAAATATAAACACAACCACTTTAACCTTATCCAACTTATGAAGCAAATCACCAACAATTACCACAATAATTCTAGTTTCCCTATTATCCCTAGGAGGCCTACCTCCTCTTACAGGCTTTCTTCCCAAATGACTTATCATTCAAGAACTTACAAAAAATAACAACATCATCGTAGCCACAGTAATAGCTATTGTAGCACTCCTAAACTTATATTTTTATATACGACTAATTTATTCTACTTCCCTAACCCTATTTCCAACACCCAATAATATCAAAATAAAATGACGATTCAAACTCAAAAAACAATCTTTACTCCTATCACCACTAATTATCCTTTCCACCTTATCTCTTCCATTATCACCAATATTCTCAACCCTAAATTAGAAATTTAGGTTAGATAGACCAAGAGCCTTCAAAGCCCTAAGAAAGTATATTATTACTTAATTTCTGCAAATAAGGACTGCAAGAATTTATCCTACATCAGTTGAATGCAAATCAACTACTTTAATTAAGCTAAGTCCTCACTAGATTGGTGGGCTATAACCCCACGAAACTTTAGTTAACAGCTAAACACCCTAATCAACTGGCTTCAATCTACTTCTCCCGCCGCTCAGGAAAAAAAGGCGGGAGAAGCCCCGGCAGAATTGAAGCTGCTTCTTTGAATTTGCAATTCAATGTGAAATTTCACCTCAGAGCTTGGTAAAAAGAGGGTTCGACCTCTGTCTTTAGATTTACAGTCTAATGCTTACTCAGCCATTTTACCTTATACTTATGTTCATTAACCGTTGGTTCTATTCGACAAACCACAAAGATATCGGAACCCTTTACCTTCTATTTGGAGCTTGAGCCGGAATAGTAGGAACAGCCCTTAGCCTTCTCATCCGCGCAGAACTCGGTCAACCGGGAGCTTTACTGGGTGATGATCAAATTTATAATGTAATTGTAACTGCTCACGCATTTGTCATAATCTTCTTCATGGTAATACCAATTATAATTGGAGGATTTGGTAATTGATTAATTCCATTAATAATTGGGGCTCCAGACATAGCATTTCCACGAATAAATAATATAAGTTTTTGACTTTTACCACCATCTTTCCTACTTCTTCTCGCCTCTTCAATAGTAGAGGCGGGCGCAGGTACTGGATGAACAGTATATCCCCCTTTAGCAGGGAATTTAGCCCACGCAGGGGCATCAGTAGACCTAACTATTTTTTCCTTACACCTCGCTGGTGTATCTTCAATTTTAGGGGCTATTAACTTCATTACTACAGTAATTAATATAAAACCTCCAGCCATATCACAGTATCAAACCCCTTTATTTGTATGATCAGTAGTAATCACTGCTGTGCTCTTACTTCTGTCTTTGCCAGTATTGGCAGCAGGAATTACTATACTCTTGACTGATCGAAACCTTAATACTACTTTCTTTGATCCTGCAGGAGGAGGTGATCCCATCTTATACCAACATTTATTCTGGTTCTTCGGACACCCCGAAGTATATATCCTGATTCTTCCAGGCTTTGGTATAATTTCTCATATCGTCACTTACTATTCAGGTAAAAAAGAACCATTTGGATATATAGGCATAGTCTGAGCTATAATATCTATTGGCTTCTTAGGATTTATTGTATGAGCTCACCACATGTTTACTGTAGGGATAGACGTCGATACCCGTGCATATTTTACATCTGCCACTATAATTATTGCAATTCCTACCGGTGTAAAGGTTTTTAGCTGATTAGCTACTCTACATGGGGGCAGTATTAAATGATCACCCGCTATATTATGAGCACTGGGTTTTATCTTTCTTTTTACAGTAGGAGGCTTAACAGGAATTGTGCTCGCTAACTCATCATTAGACATTGTACTTCACGACACGTATTACGTAGTAGCTCACTTCCACTATGTACTATCAATAGGAGCAGTATTTGCTATTATAGGAGGCTTCGTACACTGATTTCCTTTATTCTCAGGCTACGCTTTAGATGATTCCTGAGCCAAAATTCACTTCGCAATCATATTTGTAGGCGTAAACATAACATTTTTCCCCCAACATTTTTTAGGTCTAGCAGGTATACCTCGACGTTACTCTGATTATCCTGACGCATACACTATATGAAATACAGTTTCATCCATTGGCTCTTTCATCTCTTTAACAGCAGTAATACTAATAATTTTCATAATATGAGAAGCTTTTTCATCAAAACGTGAAATTCACATAGTAGACTTAACCCCAACAAACCTAGAATGACTTCATGGCTGTCCTCCACCTTACCACACATTTGAAGAACCTGCCTATGTAAAAGCTTCATTAAGAAAGGAAGGAATTGAACCCCCTATAATTGGTTTCAAGCCAACCACATAACCATTATGACTTTCTCCATAAAAGATATTAGTAAAATTATTACATAACTTTGTCAAAGTTAATTTATAGGTTAAACTCCTATATATCTTTATGGCCTATCCAGCCCAATTAGGTTTCCAAGACGCCGCTTCCCCAATCATGGAAGAACTTATATATTTTCACGATCATACTCTTATGATTGTATTTTTAATTAGCTCATTAGTCCTATACATCATTTCCCTTATGCTTACCACGGAACTTACTCATACAAGCACCATAGACGCTCAAGAAGTGGAAACAGTATGAACAATTTTACCAGCAGTTATTTTAATTCTTATTGCCCTTCCATCACTACGCATTTTATATATAATGGATGAAATTACAACTCCCTCCCTTACTCTTAAGACTATAGGTCATCAATGATATTGAAGCTATGAATATACAGACTATGAAAGCCTATGCTTTGACTCTTACATAACCCCACCATTAGAACTCGATCCAGGAGAACTACGATTACTAGAAGTAGATAATCGAGTAGTTTTACCAACAGAAATATCCATTCGCATACTCATCTCTTCAGAAGACGTATTACATTCATGAACTGTACCATCTTTAGGTGTAAAAACAGATGCTATCCCAGGACGCCTGAATCAAGCAACCTTAATAACTTCTCGTCCAGGTATTTACTACGGTCAATGCTCAGAGATCTGTGGTGCAAATCACAGCTTTATACCAATTGTGCTAGAATTAGTTCCACTAAAGCATTTTGAAGAGTGACTACTATCTACACTGTAATATCACTGCGAAGCTAATAAGCATTAACCTTTTAAGTTAAAGATTGAAAGTCCCTAAATCTTTCCACAGTGATATGCCACAACTAGACACATCAACATGACTAATTACAATCCTATCTATAATTATGACTCTATTTATTATTTTTCAATTAAAAATTTCAAAATTCAATTTTCCATCAGGTCTTAAATCTAAAATTAACAAAAAACACCAATTTATTAACCCTTGAGAAACAAAATGAACGAAAATTTATTCGCCTCATTCATTATCCCAACAATCGTAGGAATTCCCATTGTAATTTTTATTATTATATTCCCAAGTATTTTTTTCCATAACCCTTGCCGCCTCATTGGTAATCGACTAATATCTTTACAGCAATGATTAATTAAATTAGTACTTAAACAAATAATGGCAATACATAACATCAAAGGGCGAACCTGATCACTTATATTAATATCACTAATCTTATTTATTGGCTCTACAAACCTACTAGGCCTTTTGCCCCACTCATTTACCCCTACCACTCAACTGTCTATAAATCTAGGCATAGCTATCCCCCTATGAGCAGCTGCAGTAATTACAGGTTTTCGTCACAAAATAAAAGCATCACTAGCCCATTTCTTACCCCAAGGCACACCCATCCCTCTCATTCCTATACTAATTATTATTGAAACTATTAGTCTTTTTATTCAACCTATGGCCCTAGCCGTTCGACTAACAGCAAATATCACAGCAGGTCACCTGCTAATTCATCTAATTGGTGGAGCTACTATAGTACTAACTTCAATCAGCCCAACCGTCTCCTCAATTACATTTATCATCTTAATTCTTCTAACAATCCTCGAATTTGCTGTTGCCCTTATTCAAGCATACGTTTTTACTTTATTAGTAAGCCTCTATTTACATGATAACACCTAATGACCCACCAAACTCACGCTTACCATATAGTTAATCCCAGTCCATGACCTCTTACAGGAGCTTTCTCTGCTTTACTAATAACATCCGGTCTTGCTATATGATTTCATTTTAACTCAACTACTCTACTATCACTAGGTATATTAACCAATTTATTAACGATATACCAATGATGACGAGACATTGTACGAGAAGGTACATTTCAAGGACACCATACCTCTACTGTTCAAAAAGGATTACGATACGGAATAATTCTCTTTATTATTTCTGAAATTTTCTTTTTTGCGGGTTTCTTCTGAGCTTTTTATCATTCAAGTTTAGCTCCCACTCCAGAATTAGGTGGTTGCTGACCCCCAACAGGTATTAATCCTCTTAACCCTCTAGAAGTTCCTTTGCTAAATACAGCTGTTCTCTTAGCCTCAGGAGTGACTATTACATGAGCTCATCACAGTTTAATAGAAGGTGATCGCACAAGTATACTACAATCCTTGCTTATCACCATCATCTTGGGTATTTATTTCACACTTTTACAGGCCTCAGAATATTTCGAAACACCATTCACAATTTCAGATGGAGTATATGGCTCAACATTTTTTATAGCAACAGGATTCCACGGATTACATGTTATCATTGGATCTACTTTCCTTACCATTTGCTTTTTTCGTCAATTAAAATTTCACTTTACTTCTAATCACCACTTCGGCTTTGAAGCCGCGGCCTGGTATTGACATTTCGTAGATGTAGTCTGACTGTTCCTTTATGTATCAATCTACTGATGAGGATCATATTCTTTTAGTATTAATTAGTACAGTTGACTTCCAATCAATTAGATTCGGTATAAACCCGAAAAAGAATAATTAATCTCCCATTAACTCTTATAATCGATATTATTTTAGTATTAGTACTTGTCACAATCGCATTCTGATTACCCCAGTTAAATATATATGCAGAAAAAAATAATCCCTATGAATGTGGTTTTGACCCTATAGGGTCTGCTCGTTTACCATTCTCCATAAAATTTTTCCTAGTAGCAATTACGTTCCTTCTATTTGACCTAGAAATCGCACTCCTCCTACCACTTCCATGAGCATCCCAATCAAACAACCTTAAAATTACAGTAACAATAGCCCTCATATTAATTATCATTTTGGCCCTAGGTCTCATTTATGAATGATCACAAAAAGGATTAGAATGAGAAGAGTAAAATGGTAATTAGTTTAAACTAAAATAACTGATTTCGACTCATTAGATTATGATAAATCATAATTACCAACGTGCCATCAATCTCCATTAACATTAACTTAGCTTTTGCTGCCGCCCTACTAGGCATACTAATATTTCGTTCCCACATAATATCATCCCTTCTATGTTTAGAAGGCATAATATTATCAATATTTACTTTAAGTACCCTAATTATCTTAAATCTACAACTCACAATATCCTTTACCATGCCCATTTTACTATTGGTTTTCGCAGCCTGTGAAGCTGCCATCGGCTTAGCCCTATTAGTTACAGTATCAAACAACTATGGCCTAGACTATATTCAAAATCTTAACCTCCTTCAATGTTAAAAATCATCATACCAACAATTATACTATTTCCAGTAATCTGATACTCTAATAGTTCCATAATCTGAATTAACATAACTTCCTATAGTCTAATAATTAGTCTTATAACTCTACCCTTATTAAATCAAACTGAAAGTAACAGTAATAACTTCTCCCTTACATTCTTCTCTGACTCATTATCCTCACCCCTTCTAATATTAACAGTATGGTTACTCCCACTAATAATTATAGCCAGTCAACACCATCTTACAAAAGAATCTTTAATACGAAAAAAATTATATTTATCTATACTAATTTTCTTACAAATATTTTTGATTATAACATTTACAGCCACCGAACTAATCTTATTCTATATTCTTTTTGAATCCACATTAATCCCAACCCTTATTATTATTACCCGATGAGGTAACCAAACAGAACGACTAAACGCAGGTCTATATTTCCTATTTTATACTCTCATCGGATCCTTGCCATTACTAGTAGCACTAATTTATGTACAAAAATCTCTAGGATCACTAAATTACCTAGTAATAAACATATGATCTCAAGATATATCTAGTTTATGATCTAGTAATTTACTATGATTAGCATGCATTATAGCATTTATAGTTAAAATACCTTTATATGGACTACACCTGTGATTACCCAAAGCACATGTAGAAGCCCCAATTGCCGGATCTATAGTCCTTGCAGCCGTATTACTAAAATTAGGCGGTTATGGCATATTACGCCTCACCATAATCTTAAATCCAACAACAAAAATCATAGCATATCCTTTTATTATGTTATGTCTATGAGGCATAATTATAACTAGCTCGATTTGCTTACGACAAACAGACCTAAAATCATTAATCGCCTATTCATCAGTCAGCCACATAGCATTAGTCATCGTAGCAATCCTCATACAAACACCATGAAGTTTTATAGGCGCTACAGCCCTTATAATTGCACACGGATTAACATCATCAATGTTGTTCTGTCTTGCAAATTCGAACTACGAACGCATTCACAGCCGAACAATACTATTAGCACGGGGACTTCAGGCTTTCCTACCTCTAATAGCCACCTGATGGTTACTAGCTAGCCTAACTAATCTCGCCCTACCCCCGTTCATTAATCTGATCGGAGAACTGTTCGTAATTATAGCCTCTTTTTCATGATCAAATTTTACAATTATTATTACAGGCTTTAATATACTTATCACTGCCCTTTATTCTCTCTATATACTTACCATAACACAACGAGGTAAATTTACATATCACATCCATAATATTAAACCCTCATATACACGAGAAAATACCTTAATATCTATACATATATTACCCCTCATTATACTAACCTTTAACCCCAAAATTATTATAGGACTAACATATTGTAAATATAGTTTAAACAAAACCCTAGATTGTGAATCTAGTAATGAAGACTCAAACCCTTCTATTTACCAAAAGAGAGTGCAACAATAGAACTGCTAATTCTATTCTCCATATATAAAAATATGGCTCTCTTGACTTTTAAAGGATAGGAGTTATCCGTTGGTCTTAGGAGCCAAAAAATTGGTGCAACTCCAAGTAAAAGTAATAAACTTATTCACTTCATTTATATTAATTACATTAATTGTTCTCTCTTTACCATTAATAATTAACACACTAAATATTAACAAAAATATACCCTTCACACTATACGTAAAGCTATCGATCGCATGTGCATTCATTACTAGTACTATCCCCACAACATTATTTATTTTCTCAGGGCAAGAAGCAATTATTTCTAATTGACATTGAATAATTATCCAAACCCTAAAATTAACACTAAGCTTCAAATTAGACTATTTCTCAATATTATTTATTCCAGTGGCATTATTTGTTACTTGATCGATTATAGAATTCTCAATGTGATATATACACGCTGATCCTGACATTAACCAATTCTTCAAATATTTACTTATATTCCTTATCACAATACTTATTTTAGTAACCGCTAATAACTTATTTCAATTATTTATTGGATGAGAAGGTGTAGGAATTATGTCCTTTTTACTAATTGGATGATGATATGGACGAACAGACGCTAATACAGCAGCTCTTCAAGCAATCCTATATAATCGTATTGGAGATATTGGTTTTATTCTAACTATAGCATGATTTCTTATGTACTCCAACACATGAGAATTTCAACAATTATTTATATTAGATAATAACCTAAGTATATTACCACTAATCGGTTTACTTATTGCAGCCACAGGAAAATCAGCCCAATTTGGCTTACATCCTTGACTTCCTTCAGCAATAGAAGGACCAACCCCCGTTTCAGCCTTACTCCACTCCAGCACTATAGTAGTTGCAGGCATCTTCCTCCTAATTCGATTTCATCCTTTAATAGAAAATAATAATAGTATCCAAACACTAATACTATGCTTAGGTGCTATTACAACACTATTTACAGCAATCTGTGCCCTAACACAAAACGACATTAAAAAAATTGTAGCCTTTTCCACCTCAAGTCAATTAGGATTAATAATAGTTACCATAGGAATCAACCAACCATATCTAGCTTTCTTACATATTTGCAATCATGCCTTTTTCAAAGCAATACTATTTATGTGCTCCGGCTCTATTATCCATAACCTAAATGATGAACAAGACATTCGAAAAATAGGAGGACTATTCAAAGCCATGCCATTTACTTCATCTTCTCTTATTATCGGAAGCCTAGCCCTTACAGGCATACCCTTTCTCACAGGTTTTTACTCAAAAGACTTAATCATTGAAGCAGCAAATACCTCTAATATCAACGCCTGAGCCCTCACTATTACACTCATTGCTACATCCCTAACAGCCGTTTACAGTACCCGAATTATCTTCTACGCACTACTAGGACAACCACGATTTATTTCCATATCAATTATTAACGAAAATAATCCCCTACTAATTAACCCTATTAAACGCTTAATAATCGGTAGTATTTTCGCTGGATTTTTCCTATTTTTTAACATTTTACCCACAAACATCCCTCAAATGACAATACCTAAATACTTAAAACTAATGGCCATAATAGTAACCCTTTTAGGTTTTATACTAGCAATAGAACTAAATATCATAACAAATAACCTCAAACTAAATATATCCTCAAATACATTTAAATTCTCAAACATACTAGGATTTTTCCCAACAATTATGCACCGCCCAATTCCATTATTAAACCTATATATTAGCCAAAACACGGCCTCATCCCTATTGGATCTTATTTGATTAGAAAAAACTATACCAAAAATTATATCTAAAACACAAATAATACTCTCTACCACAATCTCAAACCAAAAAGGCCTAATTAAATTATATTTTATATCATTTATTGCCTCTGCACTTATAATATTATTACTTATTTCCTAACTACTTTCCCCGAATAATCTCAATCACAATTAATACACTAACAAACAAAGCTCAACCCGCAGCCACCATTAATCAACTAGCATAACTATAAAGCGCTGATACACCCAAAGAATCCTCACGAACAACATTAAATTCCTTATCTATAAACATAACCCAATCCTCTAGACTATTAAAACCAACTACTATTTCCACTCCATCATGCTCCAATAACCAGACCATTAATAATGACTCTATTAAAATTCCCGATAATAAAGCGCCTCAAATAACAACACTAGATCCCCAAGTCTCAGGGTATTCTTCAGTAGCCATAGCTGTAGTATAACCAAATACCACAAGCATTCCACCCAAATAAATCAAAAATACTATTAATCCTATAAAAGAAACCCCAAAACCTATAATAATACTACAACCCACTGCCCCACTAACAATAAGTCCAACACCCCCATAAATAGGTGAAGGTTTTGAGGAAAAACTTATAAACCCTAAAACAAAAATAATACTCAATAAAAAAATAGCGTATGCCATAGTTTTCACATGGACTTTAACCATGACTAATGACATGAAAAATCATCGTTGTATTTCAACTATAAAAACTTCTAATGACCAACATCCGAAAAACCCATCCTTTAATAAAAATTATAAACAGCTCATTTATTGATCTTCCAGCACCATCCAACATCTCTTCTTGATGAAATTTTGGTTCCCTCTTAGGAGCCTGCCTAACCATTCAAATTATCACAGGTCTATTCCTAGCAATGCACTATACAGCAGATACAGCAACTGCATTCTCCTCTGTAACACACATCTGCCGAGACGTAAACCAAGGCTGAATTATTCGCTACTTACACGCCAACGGAGCATCTATATTTTTCCTATGCCTCTTCCTTCACGTAGGACGAGGTATGTACTACGGATCTTTTACACTATCCGAAACCTGAAATATTGGTATTATCTTACTATTCACAGTAATAGCAACTGCTTTCATAGGGTATGTTCTTCCATGAGGACAAATATCGTTCTGAGGCGCAACAGTAATTACTAATCTATTATCAGCGATTCCCTATATCGGTACTGATCTAGTAGAATGAATCTGAGGTGGCTTCTCTGTTGATAAGGCCACGCTTACCCGATTCTTCGCATTTCACTTCATTTTACCATTTATCATCTCAGCCCTAGTATTAGTTCATCTCCTCTTTCTCCACGAAACTGGATCCAACAATCCATTAGGCACCTCATCAGAATCAGATAAAATTCCCTTCCACCCTTATTATACAACCAAAGACTTACTAGGATTAATATTTCTTCTATTAGCTCTCACAATCTTAGTACTTTTTTCCCCTGACCTGCTAGGCGACCCCGACAACTATATACCAGCTAATCCACTTAGTACTCCTCCCCATATCAAACCAGAATGATATTTCCTTTTCGCCTACGCTATTCTACGATCCATTCCCAATAAACTAGGAGGGGTTTTAGCCCTAATCATATCAATTTTAATCCTCGCAATCATCCCAATTCTACAAACCGCCAAACAACGTAGCATAACATTCCGACCACTTAGCCAAATTATATTTTGAATTCTAACAGCAGACCTATTTACCCTTACATGAATCGGTGGCCAACCCGTTGAACATCCTTTCGTAACCATCGGACAAGCAGCCTCCATTCTATACTTTTCTCTAATCCTTATTATTATACCAACTGTAAGTCTTATCGAAAATAAAATACTTAAATGAAGAGCCCCTGTAGTATATCCAATACTTTGGTCTTGTAAACCAAAAATGGAGATCACTCTCCCTAGGGTAACCTCAAGGAAGAAACTATAAGCTTCACCTTCAACACCCAAAGCTGAAATTCTAATTAAACTATTCCCTGAATAAATATATACACCTATTTTCCTCAAAAGTAGCCCCACGGCTATGTACTTCGTGCATTATGTGTTTAACCCCATTAATAATTCACCTATACATATTAATATAACAGTACATAATACATACATATGTATATCGTACATACAGTTCTTGCCCACATGGATATCAAGCAAGTACATAAAACCTATACACGTACATAAAACATATAATGGAAACCTCACATCAACACCTCAACCATACGGATATCCCAGACACATATAAACCTAACAGCGTACATAAAACATACATTCATTAATCGTACATTAGCGCATTAAGTCCCGAAAAGTCCTCGCCACCATGACTATCCCCATCCATCGGCTGTAGCTTAATCTACCATCCTCCGTGAAACCAGCAACCCGCCCACCAATGCCCCTCTTCTCGCTCCGGGCCCATAAAACGTGGGGGTGACTAACCTGAAACTATACCTGGCATCTGGTTCTTACTTCAGGGCCATACCAATACACCCGCCCATTCGTTCCCCTTAAATAAGACATCTCGATGGATTAGTTACCAATTAACCCGTGACACTGGCATAACTGATCTGTCAGGCCTCTGGTATTTTTTAATTTTCGGGGATGCTTGGACTCAACATGGCCTACGCCGGCCTGCGCCCGGTCCATTAATTGTAGCTGAACATAACGTGTACCTCCTCCACCCGCATAATTATCATCTAGACTAGAAGTCCATGCTCGTAAGACATCATTCACTACTTGTACATAAGTGATAATTCGTGTAAGACTAATTAATTCATGCTCGAATGACATAATCAATTTTATAACGCTTATATGTATGTATACGCATATATACGCAGGCATGTGCCTACGTACGTGTACGTGTACGTGTACGTGTACGTGTAAATGCTATACCCAAACATTCTTTACGCAAACCCCCCTTACCCCCCATTTTAAAATTTCACAGCTTCAGTACTATCTATTCTCGCCAAACCCCAAAAACAAGAACCTACTACGCTATTACTCATTTAAAACTAAATATGCAGCCAATCACTTAAATAGTATACCAATCAACAAAAATTACTCCATACAAGACACCAACTACCCTAGCTAATACTAATATGATACTCATAACTTCCACTTATCCGTAAGGCTATAATGCTAAATTAATCAACCATTAACTATGCACAATCACCAAATAATAGGCTGACTAGTAAGCTTTAATTTTCTTATTATTTTCACTTTACTAAACCAAATTAAGCCTTTTAATTAAATCTCCTGTAAACTATTTATAATAAAGGTTCCCAAAGCCTTCACAACAACTTATAACTTAATATAG